ATAATAAGGTTTACAAGTCATTTTCAGATGTAATTGAAGGCAAAGAGGGAAGATTTCGCGAGACTCTGCTTGGGAAACGGGTCGATTATTCGGGGCGCTCGGTGATTGTCGTTGGACCTTCACTTTCATTACATCGCTGTGGATTGCCTCGCGAAATAGCAATAGAGCTCTTCCAGACATTTGTAATTCGTGGTTTAATTAGACAACATCTGGCTTCGAACATAGGAGTTGCTAAGAGTCAAATTCGTGAAAAAAAGCCGATTGTCTGGGAAATCCTTCAAGAAGTCATGCAGGGGCATCCCGTATTACTGAATAGAGCACCTACCCTACATAGATTAGGCATACAGTCATTCCAACCAATTTTAGTGGAAGGGCGCACTATTTGTTTACATCCATTAGTTTGTAAGGGGTTCAATGCAGACTTTGATGGGGATCAAATGGCTGTTCATGTGCCTTTATCTTTAGAGGCTCAAGCAGAGGCTCGTTTACTTATGTTTTCTCATATGAATCTCTTATCTCCAGCTATTGGAGATCCCATTTCTGTACCGACTCAAGATATGCTTATTGGACTCTATGTATTAACGAGCGGCACCCGTCGAGGTATTTGTGCAAACAGATATAATCCATGTAATCGAAAAAACTATCAAAATGAAAGAATTTACGAAACAAACTCTAAGTATACGAAAGAACCTTTTTTTTGCAATTCCTATGATGCAATTGGAGCTTATCGACAGAAAAGAATCAATTTAGATAGTCCTTTGTGGCTTCGGTGGCAATTAGATCAACGCGTTATTGCTTCAAGAGAAGTTCCTATCGAAGTTCACTATGAATCTTTTGGTAACTATCATGAGATTTATGCACACTATCTAATAGTAAGAAGTGTAAAAAAAGAAACTTTTTGTATATATATTCGAACCACAGTTGGTCATATTTCTTTTTATCGAGAAATCGAGGAAGCTATACAAGGTTTTTCTCAAGCCTGTTCATATGATACCTAATAATATGGTATTAAAAAAAAGGAATTCTAGGACACCCGTGTGAATTCGGACCTCTCCGATTCAACTCGGACCATAGTTCCTGACCTAAAATTCTACGCAAATCAAGATCGAGAAAAGGAAGTTTTGCAATCATTGACTCAAACTCATTGTCGAATCCCATTCAGCAGAATATGGAGGTACTTATGGCGGAACGGGCCAATCTGGTATTTCACAATAAAGTGATAGATGGAACTGCTATTAAACGACTTATTAGCCGATTAATAGATCACTTCGGGATGGCATATACATCACACATCCTAGATCAAGTAAAGACTCTGGGTTTCCAGCAAGCCACTGCTACATCCATTTCATTAGGAATTGATGATCTTTTAACGATACCTTCTAAGGGCTGGCTTGTCCAAGATGCTGAACAACAAAGTTGGATTTTGGAAAAACACCATCATTATGGGAATGTACATGCGGTAGAAAAATTACGCCAATCTATTGAGATATGGTATGCTACAAGTGAATATTTGCGACAAGAAATGAATCCTAATTTTAGGATGACGGACCCCTTCAATCCAGTCCATATGATGTCTTTTTCGGGAGCTAGGGGAAATGCATCTCAAGTACATCAATTAGTAGGTATGAGAGGATTAATGTCGGATCCCCAAGGACAAATGATTGATTTACCTATTCAAAGCAATTTACGCGAAGGACTGTCTTTAACAGAATATATTATTTCTTGCTATGGAGCCCGTAAAGGAGTTGTAGATACTGCTGTACGCACATCAGATGCTGGATATCTTACGCGTCGACTTGTTGAAGTAGTTCAACATATTGTTGTACGTAGAACAGATTGTGGCACTATCCGAGGGATTTCTGTGAGTCCTCGAAATAAAAATCGGATGATGTCAGAAAGAATTTTTATCCAAACATTAATTGGTCGTGTCTTAGCAGACGATATATATATAGGTTCCCGATGTGTCGCCTTTCGAAATCAAGATCTTGGGATTGGACTTGTCAATCGATTAATAACCTTTGGAACACAATCAATATCTATTCGAACTCCCTTTACTTGTCGGAGTACATCTTGGATCTGTCGATTATGTTATGGTCGGAGTCCCACTCATGGTGACCTAGTTGAATTGGGGGAAGCTGTAGGTATTATCGCGGGTCAATCGATCGGCGAACCGGGGACTCAACTAACATTAAGAACTTTTCATACCGGCGGGGTATTTACAGGAGGTACTGCCGAACATGTACGAGCCCCTTATAATGGAAAAATAAAATTCAATGAGGATTTGGTTCATCCTACACGTACACGTCACGGGCATCCTGCCTTTCTATGTTATATAGACTTATCTGTAATTATTGAGAGCGAAGATATTATACATAGCGTGACTATTCCACCAAAAAGTTTTCTTTTAGTTCAAAATGATCAATATGTGGAATCAGAACAAGTTATTGCTGAGATTCGCGAGGGAACATACACTTTTCATTTTAAAGAGAGGGTTAGAAAA